AATACCCTCGTTTAAAAGAATATTTTTAGTGTAGAAAGTCTCAAATTCAGGATCTTCCGCTGCACGGATTTCCTGGGAAACGAAATCATAAGCACGTAGGTTCAGAGCCAGGCCAACTACGCCAATAGCACTCATCCATAAACCGGTGACGGGTACAAATAGCATAAAGAAATGTAACCAACGTTTATTGGAAAAAGCAACACCAAAGATTTGGGACCAAAAGCGGTTAGCAGTGACCATTGAATAAGTTTCTTCCGCTTGAGTTGGGTTAAAAGCGCGGAAGGTATTTGCACCATCACCATCTTCAAATAGAGTGTTTTCTACGGTAGCCCCATGGATAGCGCATAGGAGAGCTGCGCCCAATACTCCGGCAACTCCCATCATATGAAATGGGTTTAACGTCCAATTATGAAATCCTTGGAAGAAAAGGATGAATCGAAATATAGCTGCTACGCCAAAACTCGGCGCAAAGAACCAACCAGATTGTCCCAGTGGATAAATAAGGAATACGGAAACAAAAACAGCGATTGGACCAGAGAATGAAATTGCATTATAAGGCCGCAATTGAACAGACCGAGCAAGTTCAAATTGACGTAACATGAAACCTATTAGTGCAAAAGCCCCATGGAGAGCGACAAAAGTCCACAGACCGCCTAATTGACACCAACGAGTAAAATCCCCCTGTGCTTCCGGGCCCCATAGTAGCAACAAAGAGTGTGCTAAACTATTGGCAGGGGTAGAAACCGCCGCGGTTAAGAAATTACAACCTTCCAAATAGGAACTAGCCAATCCATGGGTATACCAAGAAGTTACAAAAGTAGTCCCTGTAAACCAACCCCCTAAAGCGAAATAAGCACAAGGAAAGAGCAATAGGCCGGACCATCCTACAAAAACGAAACGGTCCCTTCGTAACCAGTCGTCCATAATATCAAATAGATCATTTTCTTCTTTAGTAACTCTACCAAGGGCTATAGTCATAGTGATCCTCCTATTCAATTACTTCAACCATTTCCGAGCATCTCATATTACTTCCAGGGCATACGATAGTTTGATTATCTGTGGACGACTTCTTTCTCGTTCAATGCCCTTTTTTAAAGGTCTCGAAGATAGAAATTTTGCATTTTTATCTATGGGGTCACAACCAAGGTCGTGGTAAATCCACGAATTTCATTCAATTAAATTTTCTTAATACTATAGAAATAAACAAGAAATAAAGAAATAAACATTTGAATTCAGCATTATTCTATGATTCCTATTTCAATTCAAAGCCTATCTTTTAAGAGAAAAATAACCCCTCTTTTCTCATTCGCTCTATATTGCGGGGGTGGAAGAACAAAAATAGGATTCTGAAAAAAAAAGAAAGATATTGAAAAGAAAAATGGACTTTTGAAACCCTTTTTATGTGTAACGGAAAAGAGTTGCGATTTCTTCTTATTCCTATAGAACGTCTAGTAACAAGAATATGAAATCGTAAATAGCGAAAAATTCTTGCCTTGCGCGATCTAAGTCTAAGGAAATACAAAAAATCTGCTTATACACCAATTTCATCCACATCGAATTTATATATCAGAATAGTGGATAGAGGCATCATTCAAGGGGTCAGGTCTACTTACTTTATCTTTCTTTCCAATTTTATTGTGGGTTTGATAAGAATCTTTTTTGTGGATAAATAATAAAAAAAAGAGTTTTTTTATAACCTGCTTGTTTTATTTTAACAAATCCTATATGGAACTGCCCGCTGAAGACAAAATATATCTGATTGTCTCTCAGCCTATATCGAATTTTGGAAAGAAAAAACAAGAATTTTTTTCTTGTTTTTATTAATATTAAGAAAAAAGAATATAATTAAAATGGAATTGGCAATATAATTTTTATACACTATCGTTATTTCTTGCCTCTGTCATATCACGAAAACCTTTCGATTTGGAACGGGGAGAGATGGCTGAGTGGACTAAAGCGGCGGATTGCTAATCCGTTGTACAATTTTTTTGTACCGAGGGTTCGAATCCCTCTCTTTCCGCCCCCTCGGATCATTTGGGACTTTCAAATTGTAAGGAATTCTGACCCCCGGATTTTCTCATAGATAAATGTACGAAATAAATCCAATTTGTAAGAAAAAATTCCCCAAAATTTTGGTTTTTACTCCTCACGTCCAGGATTACGTCCCGGGTCATTAGATAAGAATCCGAAGATAAAGAGGGAAACAAAGAATATCACTACTGTATAAACAAAAAGTTTGAGAGTAAGCATTACATAATCTCCAAGATTTTTTTTGTTAAGGAATAGATTACCTACTTTTTTCTTACCACACGGATCCACTAGGATGGGTTTTGTTTATTTTGACACCTAAAAATGCAAAAATCAATTCTCAAAAAAAATTGCAAGAATTGCTTTATAATAAGCACTCTTATCAATATCAAAAATTCATTTAGGTATTGTGTGGGTACCTAAAGGTACCTGCTCAACGTAGGCGCAGGGGATAGAAAGGCTGATGCAAATTTATTGCTGCAGCTATACATTCAATGGAATGGAGAAGAATTTGCATTTTAGAATCAAAAGTTCATAATCTAAGACTTCTCAGCTCTTATCCATTTTTTGAATTTTTTTGGAATGAATACATCATTCAATTTGGCAGACAGAATAGTAAGGATTTCATCGAAAACTTACAGCAGCTTGCCAAACAAACGCTAATAGAAAAAAGAGTACAGGTATGACAGGCATAACATCCACGATTGGGTTGAAAATGGCATAAGCTTCGGGTAATTTGGCCAAGAAAAAGCTAGTCGGACAAAGAACAGAATTAAAACAGATACAAATTAAACTAAGTATATTAGGCATAACAAGCATTTTGTTCTTGTAGAGTAGATAATTGAATTTTGATTGAGTTATTTTTCTAAGGGAAAAAGCAAAAAAAAAAGGTGGATTCAAAATCCTTTTTTCTTCGGACTTTCCAAAACAGAAAATACCTCCTTGTATTCGCATTCTCAAATGAGAATGGAAGAAATTCGACTTTCATATAATATCTTAATAGAATTCCATGTAATGATCAATGCATTTTTTGGATTCTATATTATCCGCATGTCTAGAATCCTAGCAAGAAAATATGCCGCATTTTTTAGTTAATTGAAGTGGGATTGACGAATAATATATAAAAATAATAGTGTTTATTAGTGTCGCATAAAACGAAATGAAATGGGGCGTGGCCAAGTGGTAAGGCAGCGGGTTTTGGTCCCGTTACTCGGAGGTTCGAATCCTTCCGTCCCAGATTTTTTCTGATGAAGCGAAAGATCGAATCGTATTGTGCCCTGCATGACACAAAAGTTTATTAAAGAGAATAATTATCTCTTATGAACTCGTAGATTAGATGCATTTCTAAGCATTCATTTGTTTTCTGAGAAAACAAAAACTAAAATGTCAAGTCCAGTCAAATTTAATATCTTTATTTTCCTGAAAAATTTTTGTCTATTGGGCAGATTCAGGATATGCCCCTACTACTCATTACTCATATGTGTTTAGAATATGTGTTTAGAAATTTGAACTTCTTAGATAAACTTTATGCTCCGTATCTATGAAGTGGGAATTCTTACAGGATACATTTGACATCCAATATGAAAGAAAAGAAGTATCCCCTTATTTATTTTCACCAAACTAAAGAACTAAAGTAAGTAAAAAAGAAGGGTCCTTCTTTGGTTAAGCGAAAACGATCTCGATCTGTGATTCTTTAAATATCCAGAATGATCCATTTTGGTAAGGTTAATGTAAGAACTGTTCGTTGGATAGAATGGATTCGAAAAAAAAAAATCGTACTTTACTTTTCTTATTTTTTATTTTGAGTTTTTTCTTTTACCTAAAAGAAAGAATGCTACCTAAAAAAAAGAATGCTATAAGTAAAAGCAAAGACCTTAATTTTACTTTACAAAAAAACAAAAAAAAATTTCTTTCTTTTGTTATTCGAGTCGAAGAAGTATGAGAATTTTATAACTACCCAAAAACTACCAATCTTTTCATTGGCATAGCTTATTTGGTTAATAGTTAATTGTTTTTGTTATAGAAAAATATATTAATTAATTTAATTAATTCAACTTTTTTGGAGGTTGATAGTTTATTTGTTGGGGAAGAATGGATCCTTCTCATTTCAGGATTGATCATCTTGGGTTCTCTGTTGAGAATGGAAATTCAATAATAAATAAATCTTAAGTAAACTATTTTATTCCTCTTTTTCGAACTATGTTTCATTCATATGATAGAATATGAGTTTAAATAAATTGGATCTTTGCAGAGTGTTCCCCGAAAATACTTATTTCTTTTATCCATATTTCTCCATAGATAGCAAGTTTGAATTATTAGTATACAAAAGCAATGACTATTCATGATTCCATCCATATTGGATCAATTCTCGATACCATTTTGCAATGAAATTAGAGGAATGTTATGGTAAAACTTCGTTTAAAACGATGTGGTAGAAAGCAACGTGCGACTTGAAGGACATGATCCATTGTGGATTTTGCTATCCATCATTTTCCATAGTAATGAAAATGCTCTTGGCTCGACATAGTCTGTTCTATTCGTCCCGAACCGAATTTGCGCTGGGTTGTTTGTAATGTAAGTAAATAGTACACAATGGAGCTCGAGAGGACAGAATTTCTTTTTTATCAAGGGAAAGAATCTAGGGTTAGTGAAAACTAATAAATTAGGTCAACTTTGTCAGTTTATCCTTAATATAGAAATCAAAAGGTTAAAATAAGAAAAAAGTCCAGGAAAATTGGAAAAACTTTTTTGATTAAAAGTCTATCTGAATCAATGGTTCATATTTGATTTCTTTTCTATAGAAGAGTGAAATGCTTTATCGAAGGAAATAAGAAAAAAGAAAGGGTATGTTGCTACTCTTTTGAAAGAAAAAAGAATAGGAGTTCCCTAAGTAATGTCTAAACCCAAGGATTTCATAAATCAAAGATAAAGGATTCCGGAACAAGTAAACACGATTTTCAACCGTCTCAACAATAGAATTAGATCAGAATAAGAAATAAAAGTCAATTTGTTCGAGATGAGATAAAGAAAAGAGTTTAGAGACGACTCAAAAAATTTTGAAGGGTTTTTCTTTTGAAGTCTGTCAGTCAAAATTAGCCAACTTGAGTCATGAGTATAAATGAAATTAGTTTTTTCTTTTCTTTAAGGAAGTTAATGCAAGTCATAATGTAATTTGTATCCACTTGTATTATAGACAGAAATTCGAATCATTTTCTCGAGCCGTATGAGGAGAAAACCTCCTATACGTTTCTAGGGGGGGGGTTGTTTATCTACATCTATCCCAATAAGCTATCTATCGAATCGTTGCAATTGATGTTCGATCTCGAAGAGAAGGAAGAGATCTTCGAAAAGTCGGTTTTTATGATCCGATAAAGAATCAAACTTGTTTAAATGTTCCCGCTATTCTATATTTCCTTGAAAAGGGTGCTCAACCTACAAGAACAGTTTATGATATTTTAAGGAAGGCAGAATTCTTTAAAGATAAAGAAATAACTTTGAGTTAATTGAAGAACTAAATGAATAAAAAAGTAGGAGAGGGTCGTTAGTACCCCTTAATTATTTAGACACAATTTACCTCTTTCTTAGTCCTATTTTTTTTTTTTTGCTGCATTTATGTCGTGCCAATCCAACAAAAAAAAGTCCTTATTTTATTTCCTTTGTGTATCTAATTGCATTGTATTTCTATTGACAAAGGTCTATTGAACAAATAGAATTTGTAGATAGATGGGTCTCTTTATCGTCACTCCATATTAGGTATTTATGTCTACACTTCGCTCAAATGATAGGGTTACCTCCCTTGCATATACTCTCGTACAAGCATACAAGATTTTTTTATTTAAAGAAATCCAAATTGCCAAAAAAATGACAATTTTGCCATTATAATTGGGCCCCCCTTTTTTACCCTTAGTGAAATTTAACCGCATCTGTTCATTTTGGTATTTGAGTGTTTTTAATGGGTGATAAATCTTTCTTTTGATGTCTTGCTAATTCAATGTTTTGACAGGAGCGTCCGGTGTAATTTCATCGATTTTTGAATTTCGATTGTATCTAAGAGGTCCTATTTTATCCGGGTTGCTAACTCAATGGTAGAGTACTCGGCTTTTAAGTGCGACTATGATCTTTTACACATTTGGATGAAGCAACAAATTCGTCCAGACTCTTGGTAGAGTCTAGAAGACCACGACTGATCCTCAAAGGTAATGAATGGAAAAAATAGCATGTCGTAATAAAATGAATTTGATTTTTTTTAATCAAAAAATTCCGATTTTCTGGGTCTAGTGAATAAATGGATAGAGACTGGCTCTAATTCTGGTAAAATAAAAAGCAACGAGCTTAACTTCTTAATTGGAAGGATTCCCCAATCTAATTAGACGTTCAAAATAGATTAGTGCCTGATGCGGGAAAAGGTTAGGTTTTCCTATGAGTGGACCCTTTACTTTTTTTTTTAGAAATCCTAATTATTTTTGATTATGGATTGAAAAGGGATGTTATGAATTGAATGTGTAAAAGAAACAGTATATTGATAAAGAGAGTGTATTCCAAAGTCAAAAGAGCGATTGGCAAGCAAAAATAAAGAATTAGTTCTTGTTTGTTTTGTAATTAGAACAAACATAAACTAATTGGATAGAAAAGGAATGGAAAAAGATCCATGGATTAGACTCCCTTTCTTTCCAGGGTTTGTATTATGCAACACCTTGTTCTGACCATATTGCACTATGTATCATCATTTGATAAACCGAGAAATGCTTTTTTTCTCTGATTCAAGTAGAAATACAAATGGAAAAATTTGAAGGGTATTCAGAAAAACGGAAATCTCGTCAATACTTCGTCTACCCACTTCTCTTTCAGGAATATATTTATGCATTTGCCCATGATTATGGATTAAATGGTTCCGAACCTGTGGAAATTTTTGGTTGTAATAATAAGAAATTTAGTTCACTACTTGTGAAACGTTTAATTATTCAAATGTATCAGCAGAATTTTTGGATTAATTCGGTTAATCATCCTAACCAGGATCGATTGTTGGATCACAGCAATTATTTTTATTCTGAGTTTTATTCTCAGATTCTATCTGAGGGGTTTGCGATCGTTGTAGAAATCCCACTCTCGCTAGGGCAACTATCTTGTTCGGAAGAAAAAGAAATACCAAAGTTTCAAAATTTACAATCTATTCATTCAATATTTCCCTTTTTAGAAGACCAATTTTTGCACTTACATTATCGATCAGATATAGAAATACCCTATCCTATCCATTTAGAAATCCTGGTTCAACTCCTTGAATACCGGATTCAAGATGTTCCGTCTTTGCATTTATTGCGATTCTTTCTCAACTATTATTCGAATTGGAATAGTCTTATTACTTCAATGAAATCGATTTTTCTTTTGAAAAAAGAAAATAAAAGACTATTTCGATTCCTATATAACTCTTATGTATCAGAATATGAATTTTTCTTGTTGTTTCTTCGTAAACAA